TTTTAGAGAGAGAGAATTGATATATGATCTATTTGAAGCTGCTACAGGTATGCGAATGATGCATAATTACTTTCGCATCGGAGGAGTAGCCGCCGATCTACCTTATGGATGGATCGATAAATGTTTAGATTTCTGTGATTATTTTTTACGAGGAGTTGTTGAATATCAACAACTTATTACACAGAATCCCATTTTTATAGAACGAGTTGAAGGAGTCGGTTTTATTAGCGGAGAAGAAGCAGTAAATTGGGGCTTATCGGGACCGATGTTACGAGCTTCTGGAATACAATGGGATCTTCGTAAAGTTGATCCTTATGAGTCTTACAACCAATTTGATTGGAAAATCCAATGGCAAAAAGAAGGGGATTCATTAGCTCGCTATTTAGTACGAATGGGTGAAATGAGGGAATCCATCAAAATTATTCAACAGGCTGTAGAGAAAATTCCTGGGGGTCCTTATGAGAATTTAGAAGTCCGACGCTTTAAGAAAGCAAAGAATTCCGAATGGAATGATTTTGAATATCGATTTCTTGGTAAAAAACCTTCGCCCAATTTTGAATTGTCAAAGCAAGAGCTTTATGTAAGAGTGGAAGCTCCAAAAGGTGAATTAGGAATTTATCTGGTAGGAGATGATAGTCTTTTCCCCTGGAGATGGAAAATTCGTCCACCTGGTTTTATTAATTTGCAAATTCTTCCTCAACTAGTTAAAAAAATGAAATTGGCTGATATCATGACGATATTAGGTAGTATAGATATCATTATGGGGGAAGTTGATCGTTGAAATGATAATAGATAGGGTAGAGGTAGAAACTATCAATTCTTTTTCGAAATCGGAATTATTAAAAGAAGTCTATGGACTGATATGGATTCTACCTATTTTGACCCTCCTACTGGGAATCACAATAGAAGTACTGGTAATTGTGTGGTTAGAAAGAGAAATATCCGCATCGATACAACAACGTATTGGTCCTGAATATGCTGGCCCCCTGGGACTGCTTCAAGCTATAGCCGATGGAACTAAGCTACTTTTTAAGGAGGATATCCTGCCATCCCGAGGAGATATTCCTTTATTTAGCATTGGACCCTCTATAGCAGTCATATCAATTTTATTAAGTTTTTTAGTTATCCCTTTAGGATATCATTTTGTTTTAGCCGATCTTAGTATTGGTGTTTTTTTATGGATTGCCATTTCAAGTATTGCTCCTATTGGTCTTCTTATGGCAGGATATAGCTCAAATAATAAATATTCTTTTTTAGGCGGTCTACGAGCTGCTGCTCAATCTATTAGTTATGAAATACCATTAACTTTTTGTGTGCTAGCAATATCTCTACGTGTGATTCGTTAAAATAGGATCTTTTTCCTCTAAAATCCATTGAATATTTATCTTCCTTTTCTTATTCTATATTCGGGTTGGTAAGTTAAACTAGATAGCTATATGAGTGAAACAAAACAGCTTATTAATTTGTAGTAAAAAGAAAAAATCTCATTTCCTACGTACAAGAAAAAAGTTGAAGTAAACATAAGCAGTGTAAACTCTTTACCCCAAGGTTGAGATTTTTTGATTAGTCATCATATCTTGAAGCGGGCAAGAATAAAGGATTCGCGATATGGAATTCCATTACTAGAATATTCCTAGTTATTACTATAACTTATAATCATAAGAGGAATCCATCAAAAGTTAGTGAGGGGTTAGGAACACTAAAGTACATAAAGGATTAGTAATGAGGAAATCTAAGGCATTAGAGATTTTTCCTCATAAAAGGAATCATAATAAGGACTTGAAATTGGTGGAAATGATCAAGTAGTACTTTCTTCGGATTCCGATCCAGAGTATGTTCCCATTCACTTGTTAAGGAAATGGCTATCAAGAACGAATTAACCCTTTATTCCTTTTTTCTTTTTAAGTACCCCTCCCGGGGGAAAGAAGAATAGGACAAAAGATATGGAATGCAATACAAAAAAAAGATCTTTATTTATTCTTTCCTTCCTCTATTCATATTCATACAGAATTCCTCATGAACTAATGCCCAATTCTTTTCATTTATTAATTGCTATAACGAGTGTTTTATTCCAAGATTAAGTTATTGCTGAACAAAGAAAAATTCTCATTATATTATAAAGGACGAGATCAATTCGGAAGCGCTTTTTCTTATTCTAGCAGACGGAATTCCTTTGGTCTAATTTAGGACTTTCCAATCGATTTTATCTTACCTAATTCTATCTATGCCCAGGGGGATAATACCGAAATGAAACAACCCTTTCCTTTTTTCTGATCATAGAGAAGCCGTATGAAGCTAAGGTTTCATGTACGGTTTTGGAATAGCGGTGGGAACTGTGATGTTATCATCGACTATGATTATCTAACAGTTCAAGTACAGTTGATATAGTTGAAGCACAGTCAAAATATGGTTTTTTTGGATGGAATCTTTGGCGTCAGCCTATAGGTTTTCTGGTTTTTCTAATTTCTTCTTTGGCAGAATGTGAAAGATTACCCTTTGATTTACCAGAAGCAGAGGAAGAATTAGTAGCAGGTTATCAAACCGAATATTCCGGTATCAAATATGGTTTATTTTATCTTGTTTCTTACCTAAATTTATTAGTTTCCTCTTTATTTGTAACAGTTCTCTACTTAGGCGGGTGGAATTTATCTATTCCCTATATATCCTTTTTTGGATTTTTCCAAATGAATAAAATGGTTGGAATTTTGGAAATGACAATGGGTATCTTTATTACATTAACTAAAGCTTATTTATTTCTCTTCATTTCTATCACAATAAGATGGACTTTACCCAGGATGAGAATGGATCAGTTATTAAATCTTGGATGGAAATTTCTTTTACCTATTTCCCTGGGCAATCTCTTATTAACAACTTCTTCCCAACTTGTTTCACTATAAATAAGATAATACAATAATAGTAAGAATATTTTCAACACAAAAATTCTCTCAAACAAGAGAAAGAAACATACCTTTTTCATAGATATTTATAATATGTTCCCTATGGTAACTGGGTTCATGAGTTATGGTCAACAAACAATACGCGCTGCAAGGTACATTGGTCAAAGTTTCATAATTACCTTATCCCACACAAATCGTTTACCTATAACGATTCACTACCCTTATGAAAAATCAATTACATCGGAGCGTTTCCGGGGGCGAATCCACTTTGAATTTGATAAATGTATTGCTTGTGAAGTATGTGTTCGCGTATGCCCGATAGATCTACCCCTTGTGGATTGGAGATTTGAAAAGGATATTAAAAGGAAACAATTGCTTAATTATAGTATTGATTTTGGAGTTTGTATATTTTGTGGTAATTGTGTTGAGTACTGTCCGACAAGCTGTTTATCAATGACTGAAGAATATGAACTTTCTACTTATGATCGTCATGAATTGAATTACAATCAAATTGCTTTGAGTCGGTTACCAATCTCCATAATGGGAGATTACACAATTCAAACAATTAGGAATTCGACTCAAAGTAAAATAGACGAAGAAAAATCTTTGAATTCAAGAACGATTACTAATTACTAGGATTTTTCTTTTTTGTTAGAAAAATCCAATAGTTCTTTACTAACTATAAAGAAAAACGAATAACTACTGCTTATTGCAAATTATTCCTGATTTAAAATGAGAGTTGATTTTCGTGATGTGATTTCTAACTATACAACTTATATACAAAAAATATCCTAATCCCTTTTTCCTTCCTTGAATCTTTTAGTTTTAGTCAGTTCATGAAAAATTTTATACTATTAATTTATTCTTATCCATAATGGATTTACCTGGACCAATACATGAGATTCTTGTGCTATTTGGGGAATTTTTTCTTCTACTAGGGGGCATAGGAGTAGTATTACTTACCAACCCAATTTATTCTGCCTTTTCGCTGGGATTAGTTCTTATTTGTATATCCTTATTCTATATTTTATTGAATTCCTACTTTGTAGCTGTCGCACAACTTCTTATTTATGTGGGAGCCATAAATGTCTTGATCATATTTGCCGTAATGTTCATAGATGGCTCAGAATGGTCTAAAAATAAGAATTATTGGACTATTGGAGATGGGTTCACTTCACTCGTTTGTATAACTATTCTTTTTTCACTAATGACTACTATCCCAGATACGTCATGGTATGGAATTCTTTGGACTACAAGATCAAACCAAATAGTAGAACAGGGTCTCATAAATAACGTTCAACAAATTGGGATTCATTTAGCAACTGATTTTTATCTTCCGTTTGAACTCATTTCCATAATTCTTCTAGTTTCTTTAATAGGTGCAATTACTATGGCTCGGCAATAAGAAATACTTAGAATGAGTCAAAATTCTTAGAATTTCAAATCTAAAATAAGTAACTAAAATAAATAACTAAAGAATCACAATTTTGATTTAGTAAAACCCATCTACTGCCAACAAATACCTTCTTTTCTCTTTTGTTGTGTAATTGTTCTATTCTAATTAATTGAATCGGTTCAATTCTTGTCCTCATATTGAAATGAATCGAGATTGATAAGGAGTTAGTTAATGATGTTTGAGCATGTACTTTTTTTGAGTGTCTATTTATTTTCGATTGGTATCTATGGATTGATCACAAGCCGAAACATGGTTAGAGCTCTAATATGTCTTGAACTTATACTGAATTCAATTAATCTAAATCTCGTAACATTTTCTGATCTATTTGATAGTCGCCAATTAAAAGGAGACATTTTCGCAATTTTTGTTATAGCCCTTGCGGCTGCTGAAGCAGCTATTGGACTATCCATTCTTTCTTCCATCCATCGTAACAGGAAATCAACTCGTATCAATCAATCTAATTTTTTGAATAATTAGACTTTTGAATAATTAGACATAGAATCCTCTAAACAAATAAACAAAGGCGCACATATAATGATAATATAAAATTCAAATATTAAGATGAATAGAAATCGAATACTATTTTCTTATTATTTTATTATTTTAGAATATCTATTTTTTGAGTAGGTTATTGTATAGTATTCTTTTTTACTTATTGAATTTTTGCAATTCATTGATATTGCAATTTGAATATTGCAATAATTTATATTGAAAAGACGATAGCCAATTTATTGGCTAGTTCGAATTCGTATGTACAATTCGTATAATTATGATTGTTGAAGCCCAAAATTCAAGTCTCTTGGCTCTTTTCACGCTTTCTCACAAACGGATTAAGAAATATATTGCATTATTTATTTGTTGAAGTTTGGATAAACCATTGCTTCGTCTGGTGCCTACAATACATATGACTCATATAGTACTAATTTCATTTTTACCAGATCGAAAATTTTTATGTTGAAAAGGAAAATTTATAGATCCAATGTCACATTCCGTAAAAATTTATGATACATGTATAGGATGCACTCAATGTGTACGAGCTTGTCCAACAGATGTATTAGAAATGATACCCTGGGATGGGTGTAAAGCCAAGCAAATTGCTTCTGCCCCGAGAACCGAAGATTGTGTGGGTTGTAAGAGATGCGAATCTGCCTGCCCAACAGATTTTTTAAGTGTCCGCGTTTATTTAGGGCCTGAAACAACCCGCAGCATGGCTCTATCTTATTGATACGTTACAAAAAACTCCACTTGAATCGTCTGATTCCTCTTTACCGAAGAAGCCTGTGCTCGAAATAAGCGAGCACGGGCTTTTCTGGTCAAAACGTATCTTGTCTTTATCACTTTATCATGAGTTATTTTCCTTGGTTAACAATACTTGTTGTTTTGCCGATATTTGCAGGTTCATTAATTTTCTTTTTACCTCATAGGGGAAACAAAATCGTTAGGTGGTATACTATATCTATTTGTTTATTAGAATTCCTTCTAATGACTTATGCATTCTGTTATCATTTCCAATTGGAGGATCCCTTAATCCAATTAAAGGAGGATTCTAAATGGATAGATGTCTTTGATTTCCACTGGAGATTGGGAATCGATGGACTTTCATTAGGATCTATTTTATTGACAGGATTTATCACTACTTTAGCTACTTTAGCAGCTTGGCCGGTTACCCGGAATTCGCGATTATTCTATTTCCTGATGCTAGCAATGTATAGTGGTCAAATAGGATTATTTTCTTCGCGAGACCTTTTACTTTTTTTTATCATGTGGGAGTTAGAATTAATTCCTGTTTACTTACTTTTATCCATGTGGGGGGGAAAGAGGCGTCTGTATTCAGCTACAAAGTTTATTTTGTATACTGCAGGCGGTTCCATTTTTTTCTTAATCGGAGTTCTAGGTATGGGCTTATATGGTTCCAACGAACCAAGATTAGATTTGGAAAGATTAATTAATCGATCATACCCTGCAACATTGGAAATACTATTTTATTTGGGCTTCCTTATTGCTTATGCTGTCAAATTGCCAATTATACCCCTACATACGTGGTTACCAGATACCCATGGGGAAGCGCATTACAGTACATGTATGCTTTTAGCGGGAATCCTATTAAAGATGGGAGCATACGGATTGATTCGGATCAATATGGAATTGTTACCTCATGCTCATTATCTATTTTCCCCCTGGTTGGTAATAATAGGAGCGATGCAAATAATCTATGCAGCTTCAACTTCTCTTGGTCAACGAAATTTCAAAAAAAGAATAGCCTATTCCTCCGTATCTCACATGGGTTTCATAATTATAGGAATTGGTTCCATAACCAACATTGGACTCAATGGAGCTATTTTACAAATACTATCCCATGGATTTATTGGTGCTACACTTTTTTTCTTGGCGGGAACGGCTTGTGATAGAATGCGTCTTGTTTATCTCGAAGAACTGGGGGGGATATCTATCCCAATGCCGAAAATTTTTACCATGTTTAGTAGCTTTTCAATGGCTTCTCTTGCCTTACCAGGAATGAGCGGTTTTGTTGCAGAATTAGTAGTATTTTTTGGACTAATTACTAGTCCCAAATTTCTGTTAATGCCAAAAATGCTAATTACTTTTGTAATGGCAATTGGAATGATATTAACTCCTATTTATTTATTATCTATGTTACGCCAGATGTTCTATGGATACAAGCTATTTCATGTTCCAAACGCAAATTTTGTGGATTCTGGACCGCGAGAACTCTTTCTTTTAATCTGTATCTTTTTACCAGTAATAGGAATTGGTATTTATCCAGATTTTGTTCTCTCGCTATCCGTTGACAGGGTAGAGGCTCTCTTATCCAATTATTATCCTAAATAGGATTTTTTTTTTTAACTAGTCCGCTCTATACTCTATATTCCATAGTGGAAAAACCAAATAATTCAGAAAAAAGTAAAAAAGTCTAAGTCTAATTAGATATATCTCGAATTTTTGAGAACCCTTTGAGAAGGCGTTCAAGGGGTTCTCAAATCAAACAAAAATGGAAAAACTTTCATTTCATGAAGGTTTTATGTTATGTAATCATTTAGATGGTAATGTAAATGAACCATAACTATGTAAACCTATTCCTAATAGATTGATACCAAAATAGCAGATCCAAATTATAAGAAATCCTATTGAAGCTACAAGTGCGGAATTCGTACCCTTCCAATTTGGATTTGTTCTACTATGTAAATAAATTGCGAATATGGTCCAAGTAATAAATGCCCAAGTTTCCTTAGGATCCCAATTCCAATAGGATCCCCACGCCTCATTAGCCCATACTGCTCCACAAAGAATACCTATGGTTAAAAGGGTAAACCCTAGGCTAATGACACGATAACTCCAAGAATCCAAACGCTCAGTTAATTGATATTTGTAATAATTTGAAAATGAAGGAAAAGAGGTGTTTTTTAAAGCACTTCTTTTTGCATAGAAATATTCAATCTCACTAAACTCACTAAAGAAAAATGTTTTAAGTAAAACATTTTTTTTCTTTTTAGAAAAGAAATCGAAATTCTTTCGAAATTTAATGATTAGAAGAGCGGCGGATAATAAGGATCCGCACAAAAGAGTTGCATAGCTTAGTAACATCATACTGACATGCATCATTAACCACTGAGATTGTAGAGCAGGTACTAGTATTGTGGATTGATGCATTTCAGTTAAAAGACCCGACGTGGCAAAGCCTTGCGTTAAAATAGTACTTGGCGTAGTTATTGTGCTTAAATCATTTTTAGAGTTCTGTATCTTAGGAATCGTATGAAGAATATACAGAGCCCATGAAAGGAAGATCAATGACTCATATAAATTACTTAATGGAAAATGTCCCGAAGAAGCCCAACGAGAAACTAAGAATCCTGTTATAGATAAAAAAGTTGCTATCATTCCTTTTTCTGACGAATCATGTAATCCCCCAAGTTCACGAACTAATAAGGTTATCAAATGAATCGTAATCACAATTGAAATAGTTGAGAAAGAGATATGAGTTAGTATATGTTCTAAAGTTGCAAATAGCATAAGGAGAAGGTCCCATTACAAAATTGGAAATTTCGAATTGAATCCATTTTCTAATCTATTGTATTCTTTTTCGAGAATGCCGCCACTCGGACTCGAACCGAGATGCTTGAGCACTGCTTCCTAAGAGCAGCGTGTCTACCAATTTCACCATGGCGGCTAACTTGAAATAATAGGGAACTTAAAAGAATAATAGTTATTCTCTGGCAAATCGTCGAGATTGGGAGAGTCCATAGAATTTAGGAACATTAGAATCTTCATTAAAATAGACTTCGTTTGGTAGTATCGTTGCGGATTTTTTTAACAAAAAACTCTTGCTTTGCTCAATAGAAACAAAGCTTGAAAGAGTTGGAACTGTTTTTTCTCAGTTGCAATATAGAACTAATTTTTTTCTAATTAGTTTCTCATTGAAATTTTTTCAAATCTTTCAATGCAATGGACAAAATCCAAAAAACCTTTTCTATCTATCCATTAGAATTTCTAGAATTTCATCATTAAATACAAAGAATTTTGGATTTTAGCAAAATTTCTAGAATGAAAGCCTTTATTCTCTTATTAATACGATTTACCAAGCCTAAACCAATTTATTTGTGGATTTTGGATAAGATAGGTAGAAGTTGTAAGTCCTATTGCAAGAATACTCTACTTTTCATAATAGAATCCTCATAATAAAATATGAGGATTCTATTATGAAAAGTTCGTTGATAGGAAAAGAATACTTAGGACACAGTATAGCAAAAACTTTTGTTCTATATATCAGAGGGGTTAGTTCTAAGAATATTGTACCGAGGAATTCGACACATAAAAGTACATTCATTAATTAATCCGAATTATTCATATTAAATAATTGGAATTTCTTTTGGATAGGTCAATTCAAATTATTCCAAAACCAGATTATTTGTTTGTTGCCCAGAAAAACCCTTTGGTTTTGGATGCTCGCTGCCGCTGGAAAATGATCTTGATTTTGCTAAAGAATAAGATTGTACTATGGAAAAATAAGTCTTTTTCTTCCAAAGATTTTTACGAATACGCTTTTTTGACATCGAAGTACGTTTTTTTGGAACTGCCATTTAAAAAGGAGATTACTTTTTTCTAGTTGTATGTGAAAGACATCTATTGCCGCAAATCAATCCTTCTTTCTGCTTTTTCTTAGTATTTATACTTAGATACTGAACTGAAATTCAGAATTCTTTTTTATTTCATTTTCTCTAATGCGGATAAGACAAGAATTTTTTAGCATATTTTTCATTTAGCATATTTTTCATATATATTTTGGATTTTGTTTTAATAATATAGAATATATACAAAGGTTTTCTATTTAAATCAATTTATATATCAAGTATACTTCATATATAGATATATGGTACGGGGGTCTATCCCCCATATAAGATGGGGGGATAAAAGGAAGGGAAAATTCAAATAGTTAATTAAGTTCAGAATGGTATTCCATAATTGAATTCCAATCAAAACAAAAAAAAATAGTTAGTCTCTTAAACAAGACATTCTAAAACTTAGGTAATTCTAGTCATTAGGATTTCAGTTCTATATGAAGTAAGGAATATTCGAGAATTTCCTATAAACATAGGTTTTCATTGGAATTCAATCAATCAGTTACGAAACATGAGAGTTGCTTCATCTTCATTGTAATAGAAAGAAATACAAAAATGAATAAAAAAATGAATAGAAAGTAAAATGATTCAATCCTTTTTTATATTTTAATAAATATCCTTCTTTAGATAATAACTAAGTAACAAAGTTATTTGATTAACTTTTTGAATTTAACCAAGTAAACCCATTCTTCATTTTTGATTATTTCAATGAGAGAAATTTGGAAAAATGAAGAATTCCAGTATTTTGTCTTATTCTTTTTTTTTTTATTCCTTCAGAAAGAGATAAGAATTGGTTTGGTGAATCGGAAACAATTTTATTTTATAAAAAAATTGAAGTAAAAATTTCCATTTCTTTTCTTATGGAACATACATATCAATATGCATGGGTAATCCCTCTTCTCCCACTTCCAGTTATTATGTCAATGGGGTTTGGACTTATTCTTATTCCGACAGCAACAAAAAATCTTCGTCGCATATGGGCTTTTCCTAGTGTTTTACTCTTAAGTATAGCTATGGTATTCTCAGTTCACCTATCTATTCAACAAATAAATGGAAGTTCTATCTATCAATATCTATGGTCTTGGACTGTCAATAATGATTTTTCCTTAGAATTTGGATACTTGATCGACCCGCTTACTTCTATTATGTTAATACTAATTACTACAGTAGGAATCCTCGTTCTTATTTATAGTGACGATTATATGTCTCACGATGAAGGATATTTGAGATTTTTTGTTTATATAAGTTTTTTCAATACTTCCATGTTGGGATTGGTTACTAGTTCCAATTTGATACAAATTTATTTTTTTTGGGAACTTGTGGGAATGTGTTCCTATTTATTGATAGGCTTTTGGTTTACACGGCCAATTGCAGCGAGTGCTTGTCAAAAAGCTTTTGTAACTAATCGTGTAGGGGATTTTGGTCTGTTATTAGGAATTTTAGGTTTTTTTTGGATAACAGGTAGTTTAGAGTTTCGGGATTTGTTCAAAATAGCTAATAACTGGATTCCTAATAATGGGATTAATTCCTTACTTACTACTTTGTGTGCTTTTTTATTATTCCTTGGTGCAGTTGCAAAATCTGCACAATTCCCTCTTCACGTATGGTTACCCGATGCTATGGAAGGACCCACTCCCATTTCGGCTCTTATACACGCAGCAACTATGGTTGCTGCGGGGATTTTTCTTCTAGCTCGACTTCTTCCTCTTTTCATATCCCTACCTTTAATAATGAGTTTCATTTCTTTAGTAGGTACAATAACACTCTTCTTAGGAGCTACTTTAGCTCTTGCTCAGAGAGATATTAAAAGAAGCTTAGCCTATTCTACAATGTCTCAATTGGGTTATATGATGTTAGCTCTAGGTATAGGTTCTTATCAAGCTGCTTTATTCCATTTGATCACTCATGCTTATTCGAAAGCTTTATTGTTCTTGGGATCCGGATCCATTATTCATTCAATGGAACCTCTTGTTGGATATTCACCAGATAAAAGTCAGAATATGGTTCTTATGGGTGGTTTAAGAAAATACGTTCCAATTACAAGAACTACTTTTTTATGGGGTACGCTTTCTCTTTGTGGTATTCCACCTCTTGCTTGCTTCTGGTCCAAAGATGAAATCCTTAGTAATAGTTGGTTGTATTCACCCTTTTTTGGAATAATAGCCTCTTTTACTGCAGGATTAACTGCGTTTTATATGTTTCGGATATATTTACTTACTTTTGATGGGTACCTGCGTGTTCATTTTCAAAATTACAGTAGCACTAAAGAGGGCTCGTTGTATTCAATATCCTTATGGGGAAAAAGGATACCCAAAGGAGTGAATAGAGATTTCATTTTATCAACAACGAAGAGTGGAGTTTCTTTTTTTTCACAAAATATATCCAAAATTCATGGTAATACAAGAAATAGGATAGGGTCCTTTAGTACTTCCTTTGGGGTTAAAAACACTTTTGTCTATCCTCATGAAACGGGAAATACTATGCTATTCCCTCTTTTTATATTACTGCTTTTTACTTTGTTCATTGGATCCATAGGAATCCATTTTGATAATGGAGTAATGGATAATGGAATAGCGGAGTTAACCATATTATCAAAGTGGTTAACTCCCTCAATAAGCTTTTTCCAGGAAAGTTCTAATTCTTCCATAAATTCATATGAATTTATCACTAATGCAATTTCTTCTGTAAGTCTAGCTATGTTTGGTCTATTCATAGCATATATCTTCTATGGATCTGCTTATTCTTTTTTTCAGAATTTATATTTAAAAAATTCCCTTGTAAAAGAGAGTCCGAAAAAGTCTTTTTTGGATCAAGTAAAAAAAAAGATATACAGTTGGTCATATAATCGTGGTTATATAGATATTTTCTATACTAGGGTCTTTACCCTGGGTATAAGAGGATTAACCGAACTAACGCAGTTTTTCGATAAGGGTGTCATTGATGGAATTACCAATGGGGTAGGTCTTGCTGGTTTTTGTATAGGAGAAGAAATTAAATATGTAGGGGGAGGGCGAA